CCCGCCTTCGACTTGAAAGCGAGAGGCTTTTCGCTCCTCTCCTGCTTGGAAGCTCTCTTTTAGTCGGAGAAGTGCTACCTGTCGACCGTTAGGGAGACTACCGTCGACCGACCTGAGGAGGGAGACTACCGCCCCTGAGGGGCTTGTTGCTAGAGGCATCCCCTCAAATGAGATTTATAAACTCTACAACCGCTCCGGTTTTAGCAATAAGAGCCCGCCTTCCGGGTCCTATATTCTAGTTACTAGCTTCAAAGGAACTACTAAAAGAAGGAGTCAAAGCATCGGAGAGTGCTACCTACGAGTGAGTCACCCGCCTGGTTACCTGTCCTTATGAAGGAAGGTGCGCATGAAAGTCTTTACGGAAGACCATCAAATTACTGATTAGGAAGGTCTTTAAGGAATGAACTTCTATTACAGGGATTCTTTTATTAAGACCTTTCGGATAGATAGCCCTATTGAATGAAGGTTGAACACCAACCCGCCTGGAAAGCTAAGAGTCGGCAAAGACCTAGCTGTCGAGGAATGAAAGAAGTCGCTTTCTAGGAGAAGGAGTACGAGGAAGTCAAGTCACAGGCAAGCAACCAACAGGCTAAGAGCTATCTCCCAACCTCTCCCTTATTGACAAAATGAGAGGGATTTCAGGCAATTAGCATATAAGAATTCCTGCCCTAGAAGATCGCATTTCTGACTTGAGCACCGTCTTTAGGCATTTCAGTTCTCAGGATCTTACGAAGAAAGGCTAAAGATCGTACTGAACACAACCCTATGATATGAGTGAAGGCGAGCCAGGAAAGCACCCTGAACTCATAGGGTGAAGGCGAGGAAGCTTGCAAAATTGAAGGGGCTCCTAAACAAGAGTTTTGACTAGGTAGATTTGCCCTTCTACGCCGTTTTAGGTGAGTTCGGACTCAATCATTGACCGGAGATTGGGACAGAGCGGATGGCAACTAGCTGACTTCTTCCTGTCACTCGTACAGATCTGATTGAAGATATTGCATTAGAAAGGGATACAAAGTAACTTCCGAAGATTGAAAGAGAGGCAATCCCAGTTCGATACTGGTCTTGTTGCACTTCTTCGAGTTAATGACGGATAGCCCGCTAGGGACTGCTTGGCTTGTTAGCGAGAAAGCGCATAAAAGAATGCCATTTATCGATCGATAAAATAGGCTCAAGTACATTAGTCCGTCACTGCCATTTTGACTAGGTGGATTTTGCCTTCTAGTTGACTTCTTTCTGCGGGATACCCTAGTTAGAGCAGTTCAACCTTTAAGGCAAGAGATGCGGGCAAGTCAGTCGCTAGAACTCCCAGATGCTAATAACTCGCTAGAAGGGGTAGAAAGCCTGTTCTTTTGGTACAAATCCTCTTTCTTGAATGAAACTAGCTAGCTGTCTTTGAAGTCAAGTACTTAGCCGGAAAGGCAAGTCCATCGCGGGCACTACCCGACTTATTTCGGTATTGCATATAAGTACAAGTTTAGATGTGGCCATCTAGACAAGTGAAACGGTCCTTGCTGTCGAAGTTTACTACTGGATAGGAATTCCATCGGTATGGCATTAGAACTGCTCGGAGAAGTTCGATATTGAAGGTATACAGTTCGATAGATCGGTATTGAAGTGAGATATTCAATCCTCTTTCTATTTAATGGTATTTCACTGCCTTTCATGTACAAGTATTGCAACTGAGACTGAGAGACAAGGGAGATCCCATTGAACTTGCCTTGATTGAATGAAGGCTAGCTGACTTCGATACTGAATGAACTCGCATGCTGGAGAACCGATGAGAGACATAGTCGATGCCAATATAGCTGTAATTTCACACTGAAGCTTTTCCCTTCGAAGAGTTGATCTTTCATTTCAAAAGTGGTCTCTCCCCAATGGAGAAATGATGCTAGCCCTTTTTCCTTCGATGACAGAGATTGAAATGGATAAAGTGGATTCTCCCTAATGGTGAAATGAGACTGATTTCAGTGATTGAACTGATGGCAACTAGCGAGCAATCTTACTCAATAGGGGCTTTCCATCTTAAAAGCCTTCCTTCTTGCTTGCTTGCGAGAAGGCTTTCTTGCGTTCTTGCTTAGCTGGGGAGGCAGTGGACCAATAAGCTAGCTGTCCCAACCAAGACAGGAGCTAGCCTCTTATCTTAAAGGCTATCGATTTCCTCCTTGAGGAGCAAGGAAGATCAGAGGTCACACTGGAAAGCTATCAACTAACCTGTAAGAAGACTCTTTCTTGGGGCTTCTTCTTAGTCCGTTAGGTAGTTGCCTAGAGCTATTAATAGACTGAAAGGGGAAGAACGACCAGTCTTCCTAGCGATGTACAATTCTTTTGGTATATGAAATCTCGATGTCTAGGTCAATTCAATATCGAACAGAAAGGTAGCAATTCTTTTGGCACAGTCTTTTGGTATATGCAATTGAGAAGCCAAAGTCAGATAGAAGGGCTTGCCTTCCGCACTTTCGTATACCAAATACGAATTGAGAAGTGACTTTGTAAAAAAGTACATTGTACCATCAGTCAATCAAATTTCTCCTATCCATTTAGAACTGGATTTTGTACCAACTAAACCTAAGCCAATAGAGCGTCTTGCCTTCGCAATATCGAAGGAGAAATGTAGTCAATGCTTTCATAGATGCCATACAACCATCCCTTCCCCTCCTAGTCCAAGAAGAGCTTCCCCTCCTTCCAGGCCCTAAAAACCTTGCTTCCTAAGCATACTGAGAAAGAATTAGCAGAGTCGTCTCCCTCCTTCTAAGCGAGTCAATCCCAGTAGAGAGACCAGCCCTAATTGCTCTTAAGGTTAGTTAATGGCTTTCAAGGGCTGAGGGACATTAGCCACTCTCCTGCTCGTACCTCGCTAACAACCGTCAACAACCAGTGTTGCAACAACTCCTAAATCAATAGGGCCATAAAGACTAGTCCTACTTGCCCTAGAGATTAGTTAATAGCTTCAAAGACCGGCAGGAAGTCATACAACCTAGCTCTCCTTACTTGATAGGGGGTCGGATAGAGGGTCTAGTAAACTAGCTGAGTCATTCGAGAGGCTTCAAACTTGGCTAAGCCTTCACATAAGCGGGACTGCTTGCATGTCCATCATTAGATTTGCGGGGTAGTGGAGGGAGTGCTTCCTCTCCTTAACAGTCGAGCTCTTTCTTTCCTCTCAAGGAGCATGAGCGGAACGGAACGGTATCAAGTCTATTAGTCGGAGAGGTCGTACCGTCGAGCGAGTTGGGGAGCTCGACTAAAGCCGACCTGAGGGAGGCCTACAACCGTCGGTCTAGAAAGCTAGTAACTCGGATCTAGGACTAGGAAGGGAAGCTCTTCTTGTCCTACCGGTCGGGTTGCTGGACTGGTTGTTAGCGGAGAAGCCCTGGGAGAAAGACAGCTTATTAGAGCATTGGCGGTCGACGAATTCGTCTATCAGGCAATCTATCCTTAGCCTAAAGGCCCGTTAAAGCTCTAAGGGTGGTGCAGTGTGACCGGAGCGGTTGTAGAGTTTATAAATGGGATTTGAGGCGACGCCCGAGTATGAGGAGATCGCACTGGATATGGCTACTCTTTACGGCAAAGGGGGCATTGCCCATAAGATAAGGCAGCCTTGGACTTCCAATTATTGCTTCTAAGTGAAAGGTAGCCAGCAACAATACAATGAAGGCATTCAGACTCATTACCTTTCTTAGGTCTCATTGAGACTCCCTTTTAGAAAGAGAAATGAACAAGAACTTCACTCATCCGGAAACGTGATTCTATGTCCTGTAAGCATCAGACTAGATCAAAAACCTGCCCTTTCTCCTCTCGACGAGTGTCAGCTCCTTCCAGGTACGCTGGTTGGCTAGTGTTATGAAATAGAGAAGTCAAAGTAGAGCAAGTCCCACCTACCAGGTTACCTGTTCTGAAGGAGGACTTACCTTACACGAGTAGAGGAAAGTACGATGCTAGGCGTGGAAGAGCTTTTTGTATGCCTTCTGAGATAAGAGCCTTCACAGCGGAGGAGGGAGAAAGCAAGATAGAAAGCTAAGCTATGCTATGCTAAGCTAAGCTTCGGGCTTGATTCCCCTTCTATGGGACAGTAGACAGGCTAGCTAGAGGTGAGAAGCGATCTATCAATCCCTTCTCTTTACTTTAGGGCTTGGTATTGGAAAAGACCTCCTCTCTGAATTCTTCCTGCGGCTAAGGCAGATAACGGGCACTCTCAATCCAATAAGAAAAGTTCTAAAGCTCTTCGCCATACCTCTATCTCCAACAGACATTCATTAGGGCAAGGCGTACTGATTCGATCACTTCCTGTAAAGACTTTCCTGGCGGGTTTGCAGTTCTTATGAAAGACAGCCGTATGTTAGGAAGAATTCAATCTCAAGAAAAAGACTTTAGAAGGGGGAAGGTAGCAGGTCTGTTGGTAAGCCCTTTCAGTCGAGCTAGGCATAACACTTTAACCACTCTTAGGCAAGCTAAGCTCCTAGCCGAGTTCCAGAAAGCACCTAGCTGTCGAGCTAGTTTTGACTCCTTCTAATAAGCTCTTAGGCAAGCTAAGCTCCTTAAGCATAACACTCAAGCTGGCAAGCTTCAAAAGTCATCTTTGAAGGCTAGATAGCGGCCTTAGGAAGCAACTTATATTGTGGTACCAAGGAATGAAACAACTACTTAAGCCGAAATGTGCCGTTAACTCTAGTAGCTTAGACCATAGTTGAGCCTCCTACTCCTTCCCTTAGAAGGACAGTCAAAAGCCGGTGCTTTGGTTAACGGCTTCCGAAGTGACTAATCGTAGCCAACTTATTAAAGATCTATGCTTTCTATTATTAGAAAGAATATGTATATGATTGCGGAGATGAAAGAAGTAGACGAAAAACTAGAGATGAGAGAAGCGAGCCCAGAAAGAGAAGGAGAGGAAGGAAACTAAGGGCGAAGGGCTAACCCGACACCAACCCAATAGAGCTAGCCAGCAAGCTCAGGCTAAGAGCTGGGTCAATCTCCATGCACTAGACCCCTTTACTAATAAAGGAAAGCTTGCCTTAATTGAAGTAGGGGCTGCGAAGGCGTATAAACTTGCTTAGCCCAAATCAGTCTAAAAGTTTGGGCTAGGCCGTAGTACCTACAGAGGAAGGGGCACCGTCCCCGGCGTCCCATCCACGCACTCTGCTGAGACAAAACCAAGACCGGCAAGGTGCTAGCTGCTTAGCCTATTGAATGGGGAGATGCAGGCAAGTCCTAACTAACTTATTAAAAAGGGGCATTGTGAGCCTTTGAAGCCCCTCGCAGGCCAGGTGAGGGGTAGGTACTACGGCATATAATAAAGATCGATAAAAGGGCTTTTCTTGCAGCGAGAGGAGAAAGTCTTCCGCCTACCCCTATGGCTTGCTGGGGGTTTAAGGCTAGCTAGTTGACTGCTCTTAAAGTAGTCTTTTTCCTATCTGAAAGTTCTGGATTCCCGTCTTTTTCGATTAACAAGTCGGGCTTTCTTACCTGAGAGCCATAAAAACCTGTGTTTTAGGCCTTCTGAATTAAAGCTAACGACTTTCCTTCCTAGACAGCTCAGCTAGGACCTTTGCTTGAACGTTAGGATTACCGGAGAGGCTAGGCCGGCTAAACACCCTATCCTCGCTCTAATGAATAAGCGGGATAGCCACTAACTCACCTCTGCTAATACCGGTCCTAGGAAGCAAGTATATAGCCTAAGGAGCTAAGAAGGACTAGTCTTTCTTGCTCTTTTGACTTAGTCCGTTGCTTATCAACTCTTTTAGTCGGTTTAGCAACAAAAGAAGGACTAGGAAGGGAAGGCAACTACCCGAGTTCAGGGTCTGTTGGTTTAGAAGTTCTATATTGAAGTTTCGTAGTGAGATATTTAAGTTAGGTAGTGCTCCTTCTCGAATACCAGACTGAGAGTGGGAGATTGACATCCTTTCAATCTTGGCTAAGAGGACTATTCAAATCCTGGTGAAGTAAAGGACTATGAGAATTCTCAAGTCGATGCGAATATAGGGCCATTTTGATGCGGGAATTGTGCAAAATGAGACTTTCAGGGAGATAAGGCAGGGAAGCCATTAATGGTATTTCATTCGAAGTGGTGTATTTAAAGTTGGAGAGTTAGGGAATTCAATCTTGGTATTGAAAGTGCGGAATCGTATTGCCGAAGTGGGCTATTTGGATAGGAATGAAATAGGTTTTAGAAGGTACAAGTATTGAAAGAAATCCTGTTTACAATGAGTTCTCAATCGCAAGGTCCTACCCGAGTTACAGAAAGTTGCTGTCGGCAAAGAAGTCTTACCAAGGATAGCCACGGCTTTCATTGAAAAAGGATAGGCCACTCGCTGAGCGCCCTAATCAATGAGGATAGGTTTCGATGTGGGGTATTTGCTATATGGTATGGTACAAAGTAAGTTTCTAATTATTCGTGTGGGGAATGAACGCAAACCGCTTCAAGGCAACGGGCTATCTCCCAACTTTCACTTTAGGAATGCCTTTAAGGCTAGCTCTCTCCTTTGGTACTCAATTGGGTATATTTCGTAGTGAGATAAGGAATTCAATCGTATATGGTATTGTACAAATACAGTATGGCAGGATTGACTAGCGGGATGGTTTCAAAAGAAGGATTTCTTGCGGTATCGGTACTCAATAGGGAACTTAAGGGATAGGAATGTACTTTGAGTTCTCAATTCTATTGCATTAGAAAGTGGGGAATTCAATCGGTATGGTCGAAGGCAATCAACTGCCTGACTTCTGTAGATTCGTAGTGAGATTGACTGAATTCAGTTTGACTGAGAGTGAGCAAAAGCATCTTGTCAATTGAAACTGCGATTAGTAAATTTATTTCCAGAATCTAGTTGGACTTAGAGTCCGATGCCTATCTTGTAAGTCTTTACAGAATGGACTTTTACTTTTGAAAGTGTGGAATTTGGCAGGATTGAAGGTATTAGGTAAAAATCCACTTTCTTGAATGAAGTGGACTGGGAAGGGAATGCGAATAGGATAGGTTTGCGAAAGACCGAGGTCCTGACTTCTGCCTGTGCCTCTCGCTTTCATTCACAGGTTAGCCGAAGTCCTTTGAAGGTCTGCTTGCACGGAGATAGTGATTCGATCTTCCCTGCCTTCCTTCGTAGTGCTTGCGAGATGGACTCTTTCATCGGAGGGTGCTATTTCACCCATTGGTCTTGATAAATCCTACTTCACCTACCTTTGGAACTCAGATCTCAAGAGAAGTCTTGACCGGACTACCGGACTTCCGGTCAGTGCTGCTAGACCTCTAAGCAAGTGTTGCTAGACTTTCCTGGCTGTTGTTGCTGCTCTTACAACTGCTAGGCAAGTTACATGAGTGAGGACGAACGAATGGAACGAATACGGTGAGATACGATTTAGAATCTCTTGTAGTTAGGCAAGTGGAGGACAGTGATCTTCCAAATGATCACTGGCCGGAACGATCTATGATAGCTATTAACTAGTGCCATGGAGTCAGTCAGTCTAAACTCTATAGCTCAACAGTCTAGTGCAGCTAATGTACGAAGGAAGCAA